ATTATAATCGATGGAATCGACCGTTGCGATACATAAAAAATAATAGATTTGAAAATGCTGTAAGAAAAGAAATGTCACAACATTTTTTTTATACATGCCAAAGTTATGGAAAAAAAAGAATATCTTTTACGTTTCCGCCCAGTTTATCAACCTTTTGGAAAATGATACAAAGAAAGACTTCCTTGTCCATAATAGAAAAACTCTCTTCTGATGAACTGTACAATCATTGGGTTTCTACCAACAAACAAAAAAGTAACAATCTAAACAATGAGTTCATAAATAGAATTAAGGCTCTAGACAAAGAATTTCTTTCTTCGGATATGTTCGAAAAAGGAATTAGGTTGTGTAACGATGAGACTAAAAAAGAATACTTGCCCAAAATATATGATCCTTTCTTGAATGGGACACATCGTAGAACAATCAAAAAAAAGTTTTCACCTTTAATCATAAATGAAACTTCGATAGAAAATTTCATAGGAACAAATAAACTTCATACTCTCTTTCTTACTGATACGGATTACCGAGAATTTGAACATAAAATAAATATATTTACTAAAAAACCATTATCAACAGAAAATGAAACAAAATTTTTAAAATTTTGTTTCAATGCAATTCTAAGTGATCTTCTTAATCAAAAAAAAAAAAAAAAATCTATTGGAATAAAAGAAATTAATAAAAAGGTCCCTCGATGGTCATACAAATTAATCAACGAATTAGAACAACAGGAAGGAGAAAGTGAAGAAGAAGTACCAATAGATCATCAGATTCGTTCAAGAAAAGCCAGACGTGTAGTGATTTTTACTGATAACCGGCGAAATATTGATACTAATAATACTGATACTAATAATCCTGATCAAACAGACGAAGTGGCTTTGATACGCTATTCGCAACAATCGGATTTTCGTCGAGACATAATCAAAGGTTCTATGCGAGCCCAAAGACGTAAAACAATTATTGGAGAACTCTTTCAAGCAAATACGCATTCCCCGCTTTTTTTGGATAGAATAGACAAATCACACCCCTTTTCTTTTGATATCTCCGGACTGATGAAACTCAGTTTTCGAAATTGGATATGGATAGTAAAAGGAGCAGAATTCAAAATTTCAGATTCTAAAGAAGAAGAGATAAAAAAGGGGGAGAAAAGGGAGAAAGACAAGAAAGAAGAGAACAAAAGAAAGGAGAAAGCGCGGATAGAAATAGCAGAAGCCTGGGATACCATTCCATTTGCTCAAGTAATAAGAGGTTCCATGTTAATAATTCAATCAACTCTTAGAAAATATATTCTATTACCTTCATTAATAATAGCGAAAAATATTAGCCGTATCCTATTCTTTCAATTTCCTGAGTGGTCTGAGGATTTTAAGGAATGGAATAGAGAAATGCATGTTAAATGTACCTATAATGGTGTTCAATTATCAGAAACAGAATTTCCGAAAAATTGGTTAATAGACGGCATTCAGATAAAGATTCTATTTCCTTTCTGTCTGAAACCTTGGCACAGATCTAAGCCACAGTCCTCTCATATAGATCGAATGAAAAAGAAAGGACAAAAAAATGATTTTTGTTTTTTAACAGTTTGGGGAATGGAAGCTGAACTTCCTTTTGGTTCTCCCCGAAAACGGCCTTCCTTTTTTGAACCGATTTTTAAGAAACGCGAAAAAAAAATTGGAAAATTTAAAAAGAAGTATTTTCTAGTTATAAAAGTTTTAAAAGAAAGAACAAAATTATTTCTAAATATCTCAAAAAAAACAAAAAAATGGATTATCAAAGGTATTCTATTATTTAAAAAAATAATAAAGGAACTCTCAAAAGTAAATCCAATTCTATTATTTAGATTGAGAGAAGTAGATAAATTAAGCGAAACTCAAAAAGAAAAAGATTCTATAACCCACAATCAGATAATTGATGAATCTTTTAGTCGAACTCGATTTACAGATTGGACAAATTATTTACTGACAGAAAAAAAAATGAAGGATCTAACTGATAGAACAAGCACAATCCGAAATCAAATAGAAAGAATTACAAAAGAGAAAAAAAAAGTGACTCCGGGAATAAATGTTAGTCCTAATAAAACAAGTTATAATGCTAAAAGATTCGAATCACCAAAAAATATTTGGCAAATATTAAAAAGAAGAAATGCTCGATTAATCCGCAAATTACATTATTTTTTAAAATTTTTCACTGAAAGGATATACATAGATATCCTTCTATCTATCATTAATATTCCCAGAATTAATATACAACTTTTTCTTGAATTAACAAAAAAAATTATTGATAAATCCATTTACAATAATAAAACAAATCAAGAAAGAATTAATAAAACAAATCAAAATACAATTCACTTTATTTCGACTATAAACAAGTCACTTTATAATATTAGTAATAAGAATTCACATAATTTTTGTGACTTATACTTCTTGTCACAAGCATATGTATTTTACAAATTATCCCAAACCCAAGTTCTTAACTTGTATAAGTTAAGATCTATTCTTAAATATCA